ACGAATAACTTAAACTTATATTATACCAATTTTGAAACGAACCCCCCCCCCCTTCTATCAATCAAACTATCCCTCAAAGATTGGAACTGACTACCCATAAAAAAGAATAATTGAGGTAATTTTCTGAAGAATATTGTGATGATCAAAAAGGAGTGGCAAAACACGACAGAAAAAAGAAAGTGGATAGGTATTATTATAAGCAATCCAATCCGACTGTTTGGTAATTAAGTAACACAAAAGAAAAGAATAAAAAGAAGGGTAAAAAAAAAATTGACAAGATATGTATGATCCATCTGGATCCAAAACATCAATTTCAACTTCAACAAAGATTGGGCTAAAAATAAAAAGCGAAACTGCTTTATTTCAAAATCATTTAATATATAGTATAGGATGAATCCATTATTTCGATCCGTTACTTGTTTTGTTGGTGAATTTCCATATACATAAAACAGAAAAGACCCCCAAAAGAGTTTCGTTTTAGGGTTGTTACATCTGCGTCTGCTTTGGCTCAAATCAGCGTTCTGAAGAAACTTCAGTGAAGTTATGTTAGAGAAAAAAAGAGGATTTTTTACTTTTTCTCTCCTGCTGATAAAGCATTCATTCTTTAGTTCATTTCTCAAAAAACTTCAATTGGTACACGCAAGAAATAGGCCAATTCGGCAGCTTTTTGTTCAATTTCTCGTGGCGTAAAATTCTCATCAGTGCGCGTCAAGGGAATGGCCCCCTGTCCCCGGATTTCCATATAAAGAACACGACGAGCATAAATACCCTCTTTAACTTCTATTCGGACAGACTGAATATCGTTTATCAGAAATCGCAGGAAGACGCGACGATTTTTTCCAGGGAATCCCCAACGAAAAATACACACTATTCCTTCTTTTCTATCGAATCGATCATAACCACTACCTACATGCCACGAAATTGTACACCATAAATAGGCGCTAATAAAAAGACCCGCGACCCCATAAAAAGACATTACGAGCCCTTGTGGAAAAAAAATGATTTGTTGAGACGGAAATAAAGATATCAAATTTTTACCAAGATAACTGGAAGTTCCAACCAATAAGAAGCCTAATGAACCTAAAAAAAGGATAATGGCCCAGCAAAAATTACTTATTTTTCGAGACCCCCTTATAAGTTCTATCCATATATGTTCTGATTGCCAACTCATACTTGATCTGATTTCATTTTATTGGAATTGAGAGCATAACCCAATGAATTTCATTTTACTGTTTTTGTTTCCGAAATAACTCTCATCAACTAGCACTATTTTGATGTGAACCTTTAGGACTTTAGGAATAGTTCATAAAATTCGTTAGATGTAAAAAACCTCTTCACTTCATGACCCTACTAAGGATATCGACATACATATTAATATACGGCCTTTCCATTTTAGACATCCGCCAATCCTGATTCTAGTTGAAAATAGCTAGAATTCATTTACCCATGTAGCATTTTCTGTATGTATAAAAGCCCTTCCATTTATGTATGTTCGATTTCTGTTCAGCAGAAACCCCATGTTATACCATATTCCAATAAATAGAGAGTTTTGTTATCTAAGTTCAAAAAAAAATGAGATTTAGTGCTATCAGATCTAAACAATCTTGTTTTTTTGAACATAAAGAAATAAAGAAGCCATTGCCATTGCCGGAAATACTAGGCCTACTAAAGGCACAAAAATAGAGGGAAAGTTGAAAGTTATCATAGAATGAATACCTCGATTTACTATTTGTACCTAATATTATTATATTGTTTCTATTCTTATAAATATATCTTGTAAGAATTCTAATTAATAATTTTCAATTAAGAATTCTAGAATTCGAATTCTTATTAATTCGATTCTAAAATTCGATTCTAATTAGTATATTGTAATTATGAGATTTTCATTTTAATTAATATAGATTTTAATTAATATAGATCATAGATTTAATTAATATAGATCATAATAGATCATAGATCAAAGTATATATCTAAGTGAGTATATATAATAAGTGCAAGGAATGTAGAACTAAATAAATGGACTTATTCATCTTTCGACATGAAAGATATGTATGATAATTTAGTTTCTTATTCTTCCTCTATTCTTATTCATTTGTTCTTGTCTATTTAATAAAGAAAGGGTTTTTTACAAATTACCAAAAGATTTCTAGGCTTCTTAGTCAAAATGATAGATATAGAAAAAAACACAATTATATATTTTCTATAATTTGAATTTATTCGATAATACATACGTAAGAGGGGAAGATGAACTTCGCCCAATTTCACAAAAGCAAGAATTCATTCTTTTATAGAGGCTTGCTGATTCGTAATCATGAATATTTAGTAATCAGAAATATTAGTAAAAAAAAAAAAAGAGAAAAATTATATGCAACTTGTGATTCTTTCTACAATTAGATCTTATAGATCTTAAGTCAATAAAGAAACCCCCATTCTTCTTATTTTTACTTTGATTCCGATAAACTAACTACGTGTTTACTACAAAAAACTAATTAAACTTAAT